GTAGCTTAAATAAAGCATAACCCTGAAGATGTTAGGATGAACTGTCGCAGGTTCGCGAGCCACAAAGGTTTGGTCCTGACTTTATTATCAGCTTTAACCAATTTACCCATGCAAGCTCCCGCAATTCCCGTGAGGATGCCTTCAATCCCCGTCCGGGGACGAGGAAGCCGGTATCAGGCACAAATATAGCCCAAGACCGCCTTGCTTAGCCACACCCCCAAGGGAATTCAAGCAGTGATAAACATTGAGCCATAAGTGAAAACTTGACTTAGTCAGGGTTAAGAGGACCGGTTAAACTCGTGCCAGCCACCGCGGTTATACGAGAGGCCCAAGTTGATAAGCCCGGCGTAAAGAGTGGTTTATGGAACCCCGCCCCCACTAAAGCTAAAGAGCCCCTAAGCTGTTATACGCACTTGGAAGCTTGAACCCCTGACACGAAAGTAGCTTTATCTTCTCCTGAACCCACGATAGCTGGGGCACAAACTGGGATTAGAAACCCCACTATGCCCTGCCGTAAACTTAGATATTTAGTCACAACAAATATCCGCCTGGGGACTACGAGCGTTAGCTTAAAAACCAAAGGACTTGGCGGTGCTTCAGACCCCCCTAGAGGAGCCTGTTCTAGAACCGATAACCCCCGTTCAACCTCACTATTCCTTGCTTTTCCCGCCTATATACCGCCGTCGCCAGCTTACCCTGTGAAGGTATTACAGTAAGCAAAACGGGCATTGCCCAGAACGTCAGGTCGAGGTGTAGCGTACGGAGTAGGAAGAAATGGGCTACATTATCTGAAACAGATTATTCACGGAGGGTCACCTGAAACGGCGACCCGAAGGTGGATTTAGCAGTAAGGGGAGAATAGAGCGCCCCCCTGAAGCCGGCTCTGAAGCGCGCACACACCGCCCGTCACTCTCCCCAACAGCATAACAACTAGTTATTTGACCCAAATAACAGCTACAAAGGGGAGGCCAACTCCCGTAACATGGTAAGTGTACCGGAAGGTGCGCTTGGAATAACCAGGGTGTGGCTGAGATAGTTAAGCATCTCCCTTACACCGAGAAGACATCCATGCAAGTTGGATCGCCCTGAACCAAACAGCTAGCTCAACCTAAATGACGAGATTGATAACATAGAATAGTCTTTCATAAACTAACCAAACCAACTAAATCATTCGACCACCCCAGTACGGGCGACAGAAAAGGACTAATGAAGCCATAGAAAAAGTACCGCAAGGGAAAGCTGAAATAGAGCTGAAACAGCGCACTAAAGTAAATAAAAGCAGAGACTAAGCCTCGTACCTTTTGCATCATGATCTAGCCAGTAATTTCAAGCGAAGAGACCTCTAGTTTGAACCCCCGAAACCCGGACGAGCTACTTCGGGACAGCCTATTGCAGGGCCAACCCGTCTCTGTGGCAAAAGAGTGGGAAGATCCCCGAGTAGAGGTGAAAGATCTACCGAGTCAGGTTATAGCTGGTTACCCCAGGAAATGAATAGAAGTTCAGCCCCGCCGAACCCTCATACACAACAGTTTTACTTGAATTAAGTTATTAGGATACCCGCGGGAGTTAGTCAAAGGAGGTACAGCTCCCTTAACAAAGGATACAACCTTCACAGGAGGCTAAGGAATTCATCAAACCAAGGCCACAGGTTTTAGTGGGCCTAAAAGCAGCCATCTGAATAGAAAGCGTTAAAGCTCAAACCAAGAAAAGCCTATTATATTATCATTTTATCCTCAATGCCCCTAAAGATACTGGGCCTCCCTATGCTTACATAGGAAAGACCATGCTAGAACGAGTAATAAGAAGAACGAACTTCTCCCCGCACATGTGTAAGTCGAATCGGACCACCCATCGACAATTAACGAACCCAATAAAAGAGGGCCATGCATAATTGCTGTACCAGGCCAAGAAAACCATGCAAAACCTAATCGTTACCCCCACACAGGAGTGCTAAAAACTAAGGGAAAGACTTAAAGAAGGAAAAGGAACTCGGCAAACCTAAACCTCGCCTGTTTACCAAAAACATCGCCTCCTGCCCATAATAACATAGGAGGTCCCGCCTGCCCTGTGACCAAAAGTTTAACGGCCGCGGTATTTTAACCGTGCAAAGGTAGCGCAATCAATTGTCTTTTAAATGGAGACCTGTATGAATGGCATAACGAGGGTTTTACTGTCTCTTTTTTCTGGGTCATGAACTGATCTGTCCGTGCAGAAGCGGACATATTAACACAAGACGAGAAGACCCTATGGAGCTTTAGACGCCCACCAACCGCGAAAAGCAGCCTACCTTAACAGATGCTCTAAACAACGCGGTCCTGGTACAAACGTCTTCGGTTGGGGCGACCGCGGAGGAGAACAAAGCCTCCGAGAGGAATGGGAACAAACCCTAAAACCAAGAGCCACAGCTCTAAGTCACAAAAAATTTGACCGACAATGATCCGGCTTACTGCCGATCAACGGACCAAGTTACCCTAGGGATAACAGCGCAATCCCCTCCCAGAGTCCATATCGACGAGGGGGTTTACGACCTCGATGTTGGATCAGGACATCCTAATGGTGCAGCCGCTATTAAGGGTTCGTTTGTTCAACGATTAAAGTCCTACGTGATCTGAGTTCAGACCGGAGTAATCCAGGTCAGTTTCTATCTGTGAAGCTACCCTTCCTATAAGCGAAGGACCGGAATGATGAGGCCCATGCTACCAGCACGCCTCCCCCCAACCTGATGAAGACAACTGAATCAGACAAAGGGGGGCTACCCCCGGCCCAAGAGAAGGGCCGCGCTAGAGTGGCAGAGCCTGGTAATTGCAGGAGGCCTAAGACCTCCCACCCAGAGGTTCAAATCCTCTCTCTAGCTATGCTCCACATCCTATTAGTTCATATCATCAACCCCCTTGCCTACATCGTCCCGGTGCTTTTGGCAGTAGCCTTTTTGACTCTTATTGAGCGGAAAGTCCTAGGGTACATGCAGCTGCGAAAAGGACCCAATGTTGTCGGACCATACGGGCTTCTTCAGCCCATTGCAGACGGAGTTAAGCTCTTTATCAAAGAGCCGGTCCGACCGTCCACATCATCGCCATTTCTTTTCCTCGCCACCCCTGCTCTCGCACTAACCCTAGCTCTTACCCTCTGGGCCCCACTTCCTCTCCCCTATCCAGTGACGGACTTAAATCTAAGCATGTTATTCATTTTAGCAATGTCAAGCCTAGCCGTCTATTCTATCCTTGGCTCAGGATGAGCCTCCAATTCTAAATATGCCCTTATTGGAGCCCTACGAGCAGTAGCTCAAACCATTTCCTATGAAGTTGCCCTAGGATTAATTCTCCTCTGTACAATCGTCTTCACAGGAGGTTTTACGCTGTCCATGTTCTCCACTGCTCAAGAAGGAATCTGACTTCTTGTCCCAGCTTGACCGTTGGCAGCTATATGATATATTTCTACTCTGGCAGAGACCAACCGAGCCCCCTTTGATCTCACCGAAGGGGAGTCTGAGCTAGTCTCGGGGTTTAATGTAGAATACGCGGGCGGCCCCTTTGCCCTATTCTTCCTCGCGGAATATGCAAATATCTTATTTATGAACACCTTATCCGCTATTCTTTTTATGGGCGCCTCCCACTTCCCATCCCTTCCCGAGCTTACCACAATCAGCATTATGATTAAGGCCGCCTTCCTCTCAGCCGTATTCCTCTGAGTTCGAGCCTCCTACCCTCGGTTCCGATATGATCAGCTGATGCACCTGGTGTGGAAAAACTTCCTCCCCCTAACCCTGGCTCTGATTTTATGACACATCTCCCTGCCAGTCGGGACCGCCGGGCTCCCCCCACAACTATAAGCACGACGGAGCTGTGCCTGAACGCCTAAGGGCCACTTTGATAGAGTGAACCAAGGGGGTTAGACTCCCCCCGGCTCCTTAGAAAAAAGGGATTCGAACCCATCCTCCAGAGATCAAAACTCTGGGTGCTTCCACTACACCACTTTCTAGCAAGGTCAGCTAAATAAGCTTTCGGGCCCATACCCCGAACATGTTGGTTAAAATCCTTCCCCTGCTAATGAATCCTTACGTACTTGCCATTCTCCTGTTTAGCCTAGGGCTTGGGACTACATTAACCTTTGCCAGCTCACATTGACTCCTGGCATGAATGGGGCTGGAGATCAACACTCTCGCTATTGTCCCACTAATAGCCTACAAACACCACCCCCGAGCAGTTGAAGCAACAACCAAATATTTCCTCACTCAAGCCACAGCTGCCGCCATGATTCTGTTTGCCAGCACAACCAATGCATGAATGACCGGAGAATGAGAGATTACCCAGCTCTCCAATCCAATTGCCTGCACTATCGCAATAACAGCTTTAGCACTAAAAATCGGACTAGCTCCCACCCACTTCTGGTTACCAGAAGTGCTTCAAGGAATCACCCTTACCACCGGACTAATCCTGTCCACTTGACAAAAACTTGCCCCCTTCGCCCTAATCCTGCAGGTCGCAGAGAACGCCCATCCGTATCTCCTAACAGTCTTAGCAGTCTGCTCAACCTTAGTGGGGGGATGAGGAGGACTCAACCAAACTCAGCTACGGAAAATCCTAGCATACTCTTCGGTCGCACACTTAGGATGAATGATTTTAGTCGCCCAAATAGCACCCCACATGACCCTTTTGGCACTAATCACCTACATTATGATGACAACAGCAGCCTTCCTCACCCTCAACAAGGTTGATTCGACAAAAACCGTTACCCTCGCCTCAACCTGGACCAAAGCCCCCACTCTTAGTGCACTGGCCTGCTTAATCCTCCTCTCCCTGGGAGGCCTACCGCCTCTTACAGGGTTTATGCCTAAGTGGTTTATTCTTCAAGAAGTTTCTAACCAAGGCTTCCCCCTTACGGCCACAGTTATTGCACTGACAGCCCTCCTAAGCCTATACTTCTACCTCCGACTGTCCTATGCGATGACCCTTACTCTGTCCCCCTATACTACCAACTTCTCCGCACCTTGACGTGCTCCCACCAAACAGCCAACCCTCCTACTTTCCTCAGCCGTCGTGATAGCAACCTGTCTTCTTCCTCTTACACCATCGGCACTAGCCCTTTTGGCCTAAGGGCTTAGGATAGCATGTAGACCAAGAGCCTTCAAAGCTCCAAGCAGGAGTGAAAATCTCCTAGCCCTTGATAAGACTTGCGGGACTTTATCCCACATCTTCTGAATGCAACCCAGATACTTTAATTAAGCTAAAGCCTTTCTAGATGGGAAGGCCTCGATCCTACAAAATCTTAGTTAACAGCTAAGCGCCCTAACCAGCGAGCATCCATCTACTTTCCCCGCCGTCCGGGGACAAAGGCGGGGAAAGCCCCGGTAGGCGTTAGCCTACGTTTTCAGGTTTGCAACCTGACGTGATCTTCACTACAGAGCTCTGGTAAGAAGAGGAGTTAAACCTCTGTACTCGGAGCTACAATCCGCCGCCTAAACCTTCGGCCATCCTACCTGTGGCAATTACACGTTGATTTTTCTCAACTAATCATAAAGACATTGGCACCCTCTATCTAGTATTTGGTGCCTGAGCAGGGATGGTCGGAACCGCCCTAAGTCTACTAATTCGGGCAGAATTAAGCCAGCCCGGAGCACTTCTTGGAGACGATCAAATCTACAATGTTATCGTCACCGCACACGCTTTCGTGATGATTTTCTTCATAGTAATGCCAATCCTGATCGGAGGATTCGGAAACTGACTTGTCCCTCTTATGATCGGGGCCCCAGACATGGCATTCCCTCGAATGAACAACATGAGCTTCTGACTCCTACCTCCCTCTTTCCTTCTTCTCCTGGCCTCCTCTGGAGTAGAAGCTGGGGCGGGAACCGGGTGAACAGTCTACCCGCCCTTAGCAGGTAACCTGGCCCACGCCGGAGCATCAGTCGACTTAACGATTTTCTCTCTTCACTTAGCGGGTATTTCATCAATTCTTGGGGCCATTAACTTCATCACCACAATCATTAACATGAAACCTCCTGCAATTTCGCAATATCAAACCCCACTCTTCGTCTGAGCCGTTCTTGTAACTGCTGTTCTTCTCCTTCTTTCTCTCCCAGTCCTAGCTGCCGGGATTACCATGCTTCTTACTGATCGAAATCTCAACACAACATTCTTCGACCCAGCAGGAGGAGGGGACCCCATCCTATATCAACACTTATTCTGATTCTTTGGCCACCCAGAAGTTTATATTCTTATTCTTCCAGGCTTTGGAATGATCTCACATATTGTAGCCTACTACGCCGGAAAGAAAGAACCTTTTGGATACATGGGAATGGTCTGAGCAATGATGGCCATCGGACTACTTGGATTTATCGTCTGAGCCCACCACATGTTCACAGTAGGAATGGACGTAGACACTCGAGCATACTTTACATCAGCAACAATGATTATTGCCATTCCAACAGGGGTGAAAGTTTTCAGCTGACTTGCCACTCTGCACGGAGGGTCTATCAAATGAGAAACACCTCTTCTTTGAGCCCTAGGGTTTATTTTCCTTTTCACAGTAGGTGGCCTAACAGGGATCGTATTATCAAATTCTTCCCTAGATATTGTACTTCACGACACTTATTATGTCGTAGCACACTTCCACTATGTTCTTTCAATGGGTGCCGTATTTGCAATCATGGCTGCATTTGTTCACTGATTCCCGCTATTCTCAGGGTACACTCTGCACAGCACCTGAACAAAAATCCACTTTGGAGTTATGTTCGTAGGGGTTAATTTAACCTTCTTCCCACAACACTTCCTAGGTCTTGCAGGAATGCCACGGCGATACTCAGACTACCCAGACGCCTACACCCTCTGAAACACAGTATCCTCAATCGGATCGCTAATCTCCCTAGTAGCTGTAATCATGTTCTTATTTATTCTATGAGAAGCATTCGCCGCTAAGCGAGAAGTCTCATCAGTAGAATTAACTATGACAAATGTAGAATGACTACACGGCTGCCCGCCTCCTTACCACACCTTTGAGGAGCCAGCTTTGTCAAGTCAAGCAAAATAACGAGAAAGGGAGGAATCGAACCCCCGTGAGATGGTTTCAAGCCAACTGCATGGCCACTCTGCCACTTTCTTAAATAAGACACTAGTAAAACCATTACCTTGCCTTGTCGAGGCAAAATTGTGGGTTAAACTCCCGCGTGCCTTAGCTTTAGAGCTAAATGGCACATCCCTCCCAACTAGGATTGCAAGACGCGGCCTCCCCTGTAATAGAAGAACTCTTACACTTCCACGACCACGCCCTAATGATCGTTCTCTTAATTAGCGTTTTGGTTCTTTATATTATTGTATCAATGGTATCAACCAAACTTACTGATAAATACATTCTAGACTCCCAAGAGATCGAAATCGTATGAACTATCCTACCAGCTGTCATCCTGATTATGATTGCACTTCCCTCACTTCGAATTCTCTATCTAATGGACGAGATTAACGACCCCCACTTAACTATTAAAGCTATAGGACACCAATGATACTGAAGCTACGAATACACAGACTACGAAGACCTAGGCTTCGATTCATACATAGTCCCCACCCAAGATCTCACCCCAGGTCAGTTCCGACTGCTAGAAACGGATCATCGAATGGTAGTCCCAATGGAGTCCCCAATTCGAGTTCTTGTCTCAGCTGAAGACGTACTCCACTCATGAGCTGTCCCTGCCCTAGGCGTAAAAATGGACGCAGTCCCAGGCCGACTTAATCAAACAGCCTTTATTGCCTCCCGCCCCGGGGTCTTCTACGGGCAATGTTCCGAAATCTGTGGCGCTAATCACAGCTTTATGCCAATTGTGGTGGAAGCTGTCCCTCTAGAACATTTCGAAAACTGATCCTCACTAATACTTGAAGACGCCTCACTAGGAAGCTAAATTGGGCCTAGCGTCAGCCTTTTAAGCTGAAGATTGGTGATCCCCAACCACCTCTAGTGACATGCCTCAACTTAACCCCGCCCCTTGATTTGCGATTCTCGTATTCACATGATTAATTTTTCTTACCGTCATTCCCCCAAAAGTTTTAGCACACAACTTTAATAACGAACCCACTACTGTAGGAGCAAGCAAGCCCAAACCCGAACCTTGAAACTGACCATGATACTAAGCTTTTTTGACCAATTTGCAAGCCCAACCTATATAGGAATTCCACTAATTGCCGTAGCAATTGCACTCCCCTGAACACTCTACCCCACCCCTACTTCGCGGTGATTAAATAACCGAGTGCTCACCCTCCAAGGATGATTTATTAATCGTTTTACCCAACAGCTCCTGCTACCTCTAAATGTAGGGGGACACAAATGAGCAGTTTTATTTACGTCTCTAATGGTATTCCTTATTACCATTAACATGCTTGGCCTTTTACCCTACACCTTCACACCAACAACCCAGCTTTCCCTCAATATAGGAATTGCTGTCCCACTATGACTGGCCACGGTAATTATCGGAATGCGAAACCAGCCCACTGCAGCCCTAGGACACCTTCTTCCAGAAGGAACCCCAGTCCCCCTAATCCCCGTCCTTATTATCATCGAAACAATCAGCTTATTCATTCGACCTTTAGCTTTAGGAGTCCGACTCACCGCCAATCTTACTGCCGGACACCTGCTGATCCAACTTATCGCCACAGCAGCATTTGTCCTTCTACCTATTATGCCAACTGTCGCCATTCTGACCGCCACAGTTTTATTCCTCCTTACTCTTCTAGAAGTTGCAGTAGCAATGATTCAAGCATATGTTTTCGTGCTTCTCCTAAGCCTTTACCTGCAAGAAAACGTCTAATGGCCCACCAAGCACACGCATTCCACATGGTAGACCCGAGCCCCTGACCACTTACCGGAGCAGTCGGCGCCCTGCTACTAACCTCAGGCACCGCAATTTGGTTCCACTTCCATTCAATTACCCTGATGACGCTAGGGTTAATTCTAACCCTTTTAACAATGTACCAATGATGACGAGACATCGTACGAGAAGGAACCTTCCAAGGACACCACACCCCTCCCGTCCAAAAAGGTCTTCGATACGGCATGATTTTGTTCATTACATCAGAAGTCTTCTTCTTTGCAGGGTTCTTCTGAGCCTTCTACCACTCCAGCTTAGCCCCCACTCCAGAACTAGGCGGATGCTGACCCCCAACAGGAATTACCACCCTAGACCCGTTCGAGGTTCCCCTTCTCAACACGGCCGTTCTCCTAGCTTCCGGTGTAACCGTTACATGAGCGCACCACAGCCTTATGGAAGGAGAACGGAAACAGGCAATTCAATCCCTCGTATTAACTATCCTTCTAGGTTTCTATTTTACCTTCCTTCAAGCCCTAGAATATTATGAAGCCCCATTTACCATTGCGGACGGGGTGTATGGATCAACTTTCTTCGTGGCCACAGGCTTCCACGGACTCCACGTTATCATCGGATCAACATTCCTGGCCGTCTGCCTACTCCGCCAAGTACTATTCCATTTCACTTCCAACCATCACTTCGGGTTCGAAGCAGCTGCCTGATATTGACACTTTGTCGACGTAGTTTGACTATTCCTTTACGTCTCTATCTACTGATGAGGATCATAATCTTTCTAGTACAAAAGACAGTACAGGTGGCTTCCAACCATCTAATCTTGGTTAAAGTCCAAGGAAAGATAATGAGCCTAATCATAACAATTTTAACAATCGCATCCTTATTATCTCTAGTCCTAGTAATTGTGTCCTTCTGGCTCCCCCAAATGAACCCGGATTCGGAGAAGCTATCCCCATACGAATGTGGATTTGACCCTCTAGGATCCGCCCGACTTCCATTCTCACTGCGATTCTTCCTGGTCGCAATCCTCTTCCTACTTTTTGACCTGGAAATTGCTCTTCTCCTCCCGCTTCCCTGAGGAAACCAACTACTAAACCCACTGACCACTGTCTCCTGAGCCACTGCCGTCTTAGTCCTCTTAATTCTAGGATTAATCTATGAGTGAACCCAGGGGGGCTTAGAATGAGCTGAGTAGGGAATTAGTCCAACAAAGACTTCTGATTTCGGCTCAGACAATTATGGTTAGAGTCCATAATTCCCTTATGACGCCAGTACATTTCAGCTTTAGCACAGCATTTATTCTTGGGCTAGTAGGCCTAGCGTTCCATCGAACCCATCTTATCTCAGCACTACTCTGCCTAGAGGGGATGATACTTTCCCTATTCATAGCCCTCTCCCTCTGAACACTCCAAGCAGAGGCGACCAATTTCTGCACTGCGCCAATGCTCTTACTTGCTTTCTCTGCCTGCGAAGCCAGCACAGGACTAGCCCTTCTCGTAGCCACAGCCCGCACTCACGGCACAGACCGCCTGCAAAGCCTTAACCTCCTACAATGCTAAAGATTCTTATCCCCACCCTTATGCTCTTCCCAACAATCTGGCTGACCCCTAAAAAATGACTTTGGACTGCCGCAGTGACACACAGCCTCCTTATTGCACTACTGAGCCTCACCTGACTAAACTGGGCAGCAGAGACCGGGTGAACTCTCCCCAACACCTACATGGCAATCGATCCGCTCTCTGCCCCTCTCCTAGTTTTAACATGCTGGCTACTCCCACTAATGATCCTGGCTAGCCAGAATCACACCCGAACAGAGCCCGCATCTCGACAACGAATGTATATTAGCCTTCTCGCCTCTTTACAAACATTCCTGATCCTGGCATTCGGGGCCACGGAAGTCATTATGTTCTACGTCATGTTCGAAGCAACTCTAGTACCCACCCTTATCATTATTACCCGCTGAGGAAATCAGGCAGAACGTCTGAACGCCGGAACCTACTTCCTCTTTTATACCTTGGCGGGATCTCTCCCCCTTCTCGTTGCTCTTTTAACCCTGCAAAGTTCAACGGGAAGCTTGTCAATGCTCACATTCAACTTCGGGCAGCCCCTCACTCTTGTCTCCTGGGGAGACAAGCTTTGATGAGCCGGCTGCTTAGTGGCCTTCTTAGTAAAAATACCCCTTTATGGTGTTCACCTCTGACTCCCCAAAGCCCACGTAGAAGCCCCCATTGCAGGATCAATGGTCCTAGCCGCCGTCTTACTAAAACTTGGGGGGTATGGGATGATTCGGATAACTTCGATCCTTGACCCGCTTACAAAGGAGATAGCATACCCATTTATTGTCCTCGCTCTCTGGGGAATCATTATAACCGGATCCATCTGTTTACGACAAACAGACCTGAAGTCACTAATTGCTTACTCCTCGGTAAGTCACATGGGCCTCGTGGCCGGTGGTATTCTGATCCAAACCCCCTGAGGGCTAACAGGGGCAATCATTCTAATGATCGCCCACGGACTGGTGTCCTCGGCCCTCTTCTGCTTGGCAAATACTGCTTACGAACGAACGCACAGCCGGACCATGGTACTAGCTCGAGGCCTACAGATATTATTCCCGCTTACAGCCACATGGTGATTTATTGCCAACCTGGCCAATCTTGCACTTCCTCCACTCCCTAATCTAATGGGAGAGGTAATGATCATCACCACCCTCTTTAACTGGTCTCCATGAACCCTTATCTTAACAGGAGTCGGAACCCTAATTACAGCGGGCTACTCCCTCTATATGTTCCTGATGACCCAACGGGGACCTGTCCCAGCCCACATCATCGGCCTCACCCCCTACCATACACGAGAGCACCTCCTGATCTCGCTCCACCTAATCCCTGTCCTTCTGCTTGTTTTAAAGCCAGAGTTCATGTGAGGATGATTCTACTGCAGATATAGTTTAACGAAAATGTTGGATTGTGATTCCAAAGACGGGAGTTCAAATCTCCTTATCCGCCGAGAGAGGCCTGTAGCAATAGAGACTGCTAATCTTTATCACCACAGTTAAAATCTGTGGCTCACTCGGCCTTTGAAGGATAACAGTCATCCGTTGGTCTTAGGAACCAAAAACTCTTGGTGCAAATCCAAGCAGAGGCTATGCAGACGACCTTAATCCTAACATCTTCGCTTACATTAATTTTTGCCCTCTTGGCCTACCCGGTCCTGACAACAATTGACCCCACCCCCAAGCCCGCCAACTGAGCTGTCACCCACGTGAAGACTGCGGTCAGCACCGCGTTCATGGTTAGCCTTCTCCCACTATTCATCTTTTTAGACCAAGGGGTAGAAACCATTCTTACCACCTGACACTGAATAAACACTTCTACCTTCAACATCAGCATTAGCTTTAAGTTCGAAGCCTACTCCATTATCTTTACTCCTATCGCCCTTTATGTTACATGATCGATTCTTGAGTTCGCCTCATGATACATACACGAAGACCCAAACATGAACCGATTCTTCAAGTACCTACTCATGTTCTTGATTGCCATGATTATTCTGGTCACAGCCAATAACATATTCCAGCTATTCATCGGCTGAGAAGGCGTGGGGATTATGTCCTTCCTACTAATCGGATGGTGATACGGCCGAGCCGACGCTAACACAGCCGCCCTACAAGCCGTTATTTACAACCGAGTAGGAGACATCGGACTGATCATGACCATAGCATGATTTGCCATGAACCTGAACTCCTGAGAAATGCAGCAAATCTTTTCGCTGTCCCACGGCATTGACATAACACTACCCCTAATCGGACTAATTGTTGCTGCCACGGGCAAATCGGCGCAATTCGGACTTCACCCCTGGCTCCCTTCCGCAATGGAAGGTCCCACCCCAGTCTCTGCCCTACTGCACTCAAGCACAATGGTTGTTGCCGGGATTTTCCTATTAATTCGTCTTCATCCACTGACCCATTCTAATCAAACTGCTTTAACCATTTGTCTTTGTCTAGGTGCACTCACCACCCTATTCACCGCCACCTGTGCCCTTACCCAGAACGACATCAAGAAAATTGTAGCATTCTCTACCTCAAGCCAGCTTGGTCTAATGATAGTAACCATCGGCCTCGATCAACCTCAATTAGCCTTCTTCCACATTTGCACTCACGCCTTCTTCAAGGCCATGCTATTCCTATGTTCCGGATCCATTATCCACAGCCTCAATGACGAACAAGACATCCGAAAAATGGGTGGAATACACAACCTGGCCCCATTTACCTCTACGTGTTTGACTATCGGAAGCCTTGCTTTAACGGGGACCCCATTCCTCGCAGGATTCTTCTCAAAGGATGCCATCATTGAAGCTTTAAACACCTCTTACCTAAACGCCTGGGCCCTAATCCTTACCCTTATTGCAACCTCCTTTACAGCCGTATATAGCTTCCGAGTAGTATTCTTCGTTGCTATAGGAACCCCTCGATTCCTCCCCCTCTCACCCATCAATGAAAACGACGCAGCGGTCATCAATCCCATCAAGCGATTAGCTTGAGGAAGTATTGTTGCAGGCCTGATCCTAACCTCTAACACCCTTCCCACCAAAACCCCCGTTATAACCATGCCTCCCCTGCTCAAGCTAGCGGCCCTTGCCGTCACAATCATTGGACTTTTAACAGCAATAGAACTGGCCGCTCTCACCGCCAAGCAATTTAAGCCGACCCCAATCATTAAGCTCCATAACTTCTCGAACATGCTAGGCTACTTCCCAGCAGTCGTCCACCGGTTAGTCCCCAAGCTTAATCTGGTTCTCGGGCAAACTATGGCCAACCAACTAGTGGATCAGACCTGATTTGAAGCGGCAGGCCCAAAAGGCTTGGCCTCCACACAATCAAAGATGTCAGCAATCACTAGTGATGCCCAACGGGGGATCATCAAGACTTACTTGATCATCTTCCTCATCACTTGTGGACTCGCTACGCTTTTAGCCTCTACTTAAACAGCCCGTAGAGAGCCTCGACACAGACCCCGAGTCAACTCCAGCACCACAAACAAAGTCAAGAGCAACACTCAGGCACAGAAAAGCATCATGGCTCCCCCTAGGGCGTACAACATAGCAACCCCTGCCATGTCTGGCCGAGTGATCAAGAGCTCTTTGACACTACTCATCACCCCTCCACTAAGCTCATAAGCCGAAGGCCCAACATACACTGCCGCCGCTACAACACCTAAAAGGTAGAGCACAATGTACTCGAACACCGAAGCATTTCCCCATCCCTCAGGATGGGCATCAGCCGCTAAAGCAACTGAGAAACCGAAAACAACCAACATACCTCCCAGGTAAATCAAGAACAAGACCATAGCCAGGAAAGGCAACCCGCCAAGCGCTAAAACCCCACAACAAGCCCCCGCACAAAATACCAGCCCAAAGGCTGCATAAAAAGGGGAAGGATTTGAGCCAACCAACACCATTCCCAACACGAACCCAAAAAGAAGAAGACCAAAAGTAATTGACATAATTCCTACCCGGATTTTAACCGAGACTAATGACTTGAAAAACCACCGTTGTGATTCAACTATAAGAACGCTCTAATGGCAAGTTTACGAAAAACTCACCCACTTCTCAAAATTGCTAACGACGCAGTCGTTGACCTCCCAGCCCCTTCCAACATCTCAGCATGATGAAATTTCGGATCGCTTCTAGGTCTCTGCTTAGCATCTCAAATCCTGACAGGACTATTTTTAGCCATACACTACACCTCGGATATCGCAACCGCCTTTTCTTCCGTTGCACACATCTGCCGTGACGTCAACTACGGATGACTGATTCGAAGCATGCTCGCAAACGGAGCATCTTTCTTCTTCATTTGCATTTACGCTCACATTGGACGAGGACTCTACTACGGGTCTTACCTCTATAAGGAAACCTGAAATATTGGGGTCGTTCTCCTTCTCCTAGTCATAATGACCGCCTTCGTAGGCTACGTCCTTCCATGAGGACAGATGTCCTTCTGAGGTGCTACCGTCATTACAAATCTTTTATCAGCCGTCCCATATGTTGGAGACGTGCTCGTACAATGAATCTGAGGGGGATTCTCCGTAGACAACGCAACTCTTACCCGATTCTTTGCCTTCCACTTCCTATTCCCATTTGTCATTGCAGGGGCTACGATCCTTCACCTTCTTTTCCTCCACGAAACAGGGTCAAACAACCCCGCGGGACTAAACTCAGATGCCGACAAGATTTCGTTCCACCCTTACTTCTCGTACAAAGACTTATTAGGGTTCGCCGTTATGCTTCTGGTACTCACATCTCTTGCTCTCTTCTCCCCGAATCTACTAGGAGATCCAGACAATTTCACACCTGCCAATCCACTAGTTACCCCTCCACACATCAAGCCTGAATGATACTTCCTGTTTGCCTACGCCATCCTTCGATCTATTCCTAACAAACTAGGGGGAGTCCTTGCTCTACTCTCATCAATCCTGGTCCTAATACTAGTCCCAATCCTGCACACATCTAAGCAGCGAGGACTTACTTTCCGACCCCTTACACAGTTCCTCTTCTGAGTTCTAGTTGCAGACGTTATTATTCTTACATGAATCGGGGGAATGCCTGTCGAACACCCATTTATTATCATCGGCCAGCTAGCATCAGTCCTATACTTCTCAGTTTTCCTAGTTCTTGCGCCCGTCGCCGGATGAGCGGAAAATAAGGCCATGGAGTGAAACTGCCTCAGTAGCTTAGCGTAAAAGCGCCGGTCTTGTAAACCGGAGACCGGAGGTTAAAATCCTCCCCGAGGCCCAGAAAAGAAAGATTTTAACTTCCACCTCTAACTCCCAAAGCTAGAATTCTAAACTAAACTATTCTCTGAAAACGCGCCAGTTATAGTATTGTCCATTCTGCACACCTAATCACGATAGATTACATTGGCACAGTCAGGGGGTTAAAAATGTCTATGCATAATAGTGCATATATTTATGGTGTAGTACATATATATGCATGATTATACATACTTATGGTTTAATACATTAAACTAATGACTACCATATAAAATAGTTAAACCATACAGGAAAGACAACACACTAAGGTTGACCCAAACCATCACACAAGATTCAGAAAAAATAGAAAGTCAGCTGATAAATAGAATAATCCCCATAACTGCAATTAAACACTTTCTATGCGTTATTCATCAAATATAGAAGTCCAGGATAACTGAATGTACTAAGAACCGACCAATGAGATAAATAATTGCATATCATGAATGATAAGATCACGGACAACAATTGTGGGGGTTTCACATGGTGAACTATTCCTGGCATTTGGTTCCTATTTCAGGGCCATTCTTGTAAGTTATTCCTCCCTAGTGAATTCTCCGTGCATAAGTTAATGTTAGAGTACTATCGACTCGTTACCCACCAAGCCTAGCATTCACTTATATGCATTTGGTATTTTTTTTTCGGCTCACACTCATCCGCATTTGGCGACTCCTTCCTAATGTTAACTTTCACGGTTGAACATATTCCTTGATTGGAACGTATAAACTGTAAAACTTCATTAGCATTGACAGAAGAATTGCATAACTGTTTATCAGGTGCATAAACTATCTATTCTTTCCTCAGAATCTCCATTATCAGTGCCCCCTTTCGCTTCTGCGAGAAGGTTTTCGCGCGAACAAACCCCCCTACCCCCCTACGCCGGAAGGAGTCTCTGTTTATTCAATGTCAAACCCCAAAATCCATGGAAGTTCTCGACCAGCGTCTTGCAGCGAGTTCCGTTATTTGCTGTCTTTATATATGCCTCCAAAATTGTATCACTCTGTAAAGCTTGC